ATTGTATGGGAAATACTTCAAGAAGTTATGCGGGGGCATCCAGTATTGCTGAATAGAGCGCCTACTTTGCATAGATTGGGCATACAGGCATTTCAACCTATTTTAGTAGAAGGACGTGCTATTTGTTTACATCCATTAGTGTGTAAGGGATTCAATGCAGACTTTGATGGGGATCAAATGGCTGTTCATGTGCCTTTATCTTTGGAGGCTCAAGCAGAAGCTCGTTTACTTATGTTTTCTCATACAAACCTCTTGTCTCCGGCTATTGGAGATCCCATTTCCGTACCAACTCAAGATATGCTTATAGGACTTTATGTATTAACTAGCGGAAATCGTCGAGGTATTTGTGCAAACAGGTATAATCCGTTTAATTGCAGAAATTCTAAAAATGAAAAAATTAGCAATAATAACTCTAAGTATATGAAAAAAAAAGAACCCTTTTTTTGCAATTCCTATGATGCAATTGGAGCTTATCGACAGAAAAGAATAAATTTCGATAGTCCTTTTTGGCTCCGGTGGCGAATAGATCAATGCATTATGTCTTCAAGAGAAGTTCCTATCGAAGTTCACTATGAATCTTTTGGTACCTATTATGAAATTTATGGGCATTATTTAGTAATAAGAAGTATAAAAAAAGAAATTCGTTGTATATACATTAGAACCACTGTTGGTCATATTTCTTTTTATCGAGAAATTGAAGAATCTATACAAGGTTTTTCTCGAGCCTATTCATATAGTATCTAATCATATAGATGGTTAGTGTTGATATCCAGCTAGGTAAATTTATGTTATGATACTGGCGTAAATTCAGGTCAACTAGCATCTTTTCAATTTTCTACGTGAATAAACATAAAGAAAAGGAAGTTTTCCAATCATTCACTCAAATTCATTGTCGAACCGAATCCCACTGAGTGGAATATGGAGGTACTTATGGCAGAACGGGCCAATCTAGTCTTTCACAATAACGTGATAGGTGGAACTGCCATTAAACGACTTATTAGCAGATTAATAGACCATTTCGGAATGGCATATACATCACACATCCTGGATCAAGTAAAGACTCTAGGGTTCCGTCAAGCTACTGCTACATCTATTTCATTAGGAATTGATGATCTTTTAACAATACCTTCTAAAGGATGGCTAGTCCAAGATGCTGAACAACAAAGTTCTATTTTGGAAAAACATAATCATTATGGGAATGTACATGCGGTAGAAAAATTACGCCAATCCATTGAAATATGGTATGCTACAAGCGAATATTTGCGACAAGAAATGAATCCTAATTTTAGGATGACTGACCCTTTTAATCCAGTCCATATAATGTCTTTTTCAGGAGCTAGAGGAAATGCATCTCAAGTGCACCAATTAGTCGGAATGAGAGGATTAATGTCAGATCCACAAGGACAAATGATTGATTTACCCATTCAAAGCAATTTACGGGAAGGACTGTCTTTAACAGAATATATAATTTCTTGCTACGGAGCCCGTAAAGGGGTTGTGGATACTGCTGTACGAACATCAGATGCTGGATATCTTACACGTCGACTTGTTGAAGTGGTTCAACACATTGTTGTACGTCGAACAGATTGCGGTACGATTCGCGGGATTTCTGTAAATACCCGAAATGGAATGATACCAGAAAGAATTTTGATACAAACATTAATTGGTCGTGTAGTAGCAGACGATATATATATCGGTTCACGGTGCATTGTCGTTAGAAATCAAGATATTGGAATTGGACTTATCAATCGATTCATAACTTTTCAAACACAACCAATATTTATTCGAACCCCCTTTACCTGTAGGAATACGTCTTGGATCTGCCGATTGTGTTATGGGCGGAGTCCTATTCATGGGGACCTGGTAGAATTGGGAGAAGCTGTAGGTATTATTGCTGGTCAATCTATTGGCGAACCGGGAACTCAACTAACATTAAGAACTTTTCATACTGGTGGAGTATTCACAGGGGGTACTGCGGAATATGTGCGAGCCCCCTCGAATGGAAAAATAAAATTTAATGAAGATTTAGTTCACCCTACACGTACACGTCATGGATATCCTGCTTTTATATGTAATATAAACTTGTATGTAACTATTGAAAGTGACGATATTATACATAACGTGATTATTCCACCAAAAAGTTTTCTATTAGTTCAAAATGATCAATATGTAAAATCAGAACAAGTGATTGCTGAGATCCGCGCGGGAACATATACTTTTAATTTGAAAGAAAGGGTTCGAAAACATATTTATTCTGACTCAGAAGGCGAAATGCATTGGAGTACCGATGTGTACCATGCATCCGAATTTTTGTATAGTAATGTACATATCTTACCAAAAACAAGTCATTTATGGATCTTATCAGGAAAGTCGTGCAGGTCTGATACAATCCATTTTTTACTTCGCAAGGATCAAGATCAAATTAACATTGATTCTCTTTCTACTGGAAAAAGAAATATTTCTAATCTTTTAGTAAGTAATGATGAAGTAAAACGAAAATTATTAAGTTTGAAGACTTTTGGTACAAAAGAAAAGGGGATTAGCAATTATTCAATATTGAATCAAATAATATGTAAGGATCATTCTCATTTAATGGATCCTGCTATTTTTCACGATACTTTTTATTTATTGGCCAAAAGACGAAGAAATAGATTTCTTATTCCATTCCAATCGATTCAAGAACGAAAGAACGAACTAATGCGACCTTCTGGTGTTTCCATTGAAATACCTATCAATGGTATTTTTCATAGAAATAGTATTTTTGCTTATTTCGATGATCCTCAATACAGAAGACAGAATTCAGGAATTACTAAATATAGAACTATAGGAATTCATTCCGTTTTTCAAAAAGAAGATTTCATTGAGTATCGAGGAATCAAAGAATTAAAGCCAAAATACCAAATCAAAGTAGATCGATTTTTTTTTATTCCCGAAGAAGTGCATATTTTACCCGAATCTTCTTCCATAATGGTACGGAATAATAGTCTCGTTGGAATAGGAACACCAATCACTTTCAATATAAGAAGTCGAGTAGGCGGATTGGTCCGATTAGAAAAGAAAAAAAAAAAAATCGAATTAAAAATATTTTCTGGAAATATCCATTTTCCCGGAGAGAGGGATAAGATATCCCGACACAGTTCTATCTTGATACCACCCGGAACGGTAAAAAAAAAATGGAAGGAATCAAAAAAAATTAATAATTGGATCTATGTCCAATGGATCGCAACTACCAAGAAAAAGTATTTTGTTTTGGTTCGACCTGTAATTTTATATGAAATACCGGACAGTATCGATTTTGTAAAACTTTTTCCCCAAGATCTATTCCAGGAAAGAGATAATCTGGAACTCAAAGTTGTCAATTATATTCTTTATGGAAATGGAAAATCCATTCGGGGAATTTCCGACACAAGGATTCAATTAGTTCGGACTTGTTTAGTCTTGAATTGGGATCAAGGCAAAAAAAGTCCTTCTATTGAAGAGGCCCCCTCTTCCTTTGTTGAAGTAAGTACAAACGGTTTGATTGAGTATTTTCTAAGAATTGACTTAGTAAAATCGAATACTTCATATATCAGAAAAAGAAATGACCCATCTGGTTTAGGATTGATCGCGGATAATGAATCGGATCGGATCAATATCAATCCATTTTTTTCTATTCATTCCAAGGCAAAAATTAAAAAATCACTTAGCCAAAATCACGGAACTATTCGTATGTTGTTGAATAGAAATAAGGAATGCCGATCTTGGATAATTTTGTCATCATCTAATTGTTTTCAAATAAGACCATTCAACAATGTTAAATATCACAATGGGATAAAAAAAAATCCTAAAATTCCAATTAATAATAATAATTCATTAGGCCCTTTAGGGATAGCCCGTCAAGTTGGAAATTTTTATTCACTTTACCGTTTAATAACTCATAATCAAATATCAATAATGAAAAATTTCCAACTTGACAAAATAACGGAAATTTTTCAAGTAATTAAATATTATTTAATGGACGAAAATGATAAAATTTTTAAACCCGATCTAGACAGTAATATCGTTTTGAATCCATTCCATTTGAATTGGTATTTTCTCCATCATTATTATTGTGAAAAAACGTTTACAATAATTAGTCTTGGACAATTTATTTGTGAAAATATATGTATAGCTAAAATGAAAAATGGACCACATCTAAAACTAAAATCGGGTCAAGTTATAACTGTTCAAATGGATTCTGTAATAATAAGATCGGCTAACCCATATTTGGCGACTCCAGGAGCAACCATTCATGGCCATTATGGAGAAATCCTTTATCAAGGAGATATTTTAGTTACATTCATATATGAAAAATCGAGATCCGGTGATATAACACAAGGTCTTCCAAAAGTGGAACAGATATTAGAAATACGTTCGATTGATTCAATATCGATGAATCTCGAAAAAAGAATTGATGCTTGGAATGAGTGTATAACAAGAATTCTCGGCATTCCTTGGGGATTCTTGATTGGTGCTGAGCTAACTATAGCGCAAAGTCGTATTTCTTTGGTTAATAAAATCCAAAAGGTTTATCGATCCCAGGGAGTACACATCCATAATAGACATATCGAAATTATTGTGCGTCAAATAACATCCAAAGTCTTGGTTTCAGAAGATGGAATGTCTAATGTATTTTTACCCGGTGAATTAATTGGATTATTGCGAGCAGAACGAACTGGGCGTGCCTTGGAAGAAGCAATTTGTTACCGAGCTTTATTATTGGGAATAACAAAAACATCTCTGAATACTCAAAGTTTCATATCCGAAGCGAGTTTTCAAGAAACTGCTAGAGTTTTAGCAAAAGCCGCTCTTCGGGGTCGTATTGATTGGTTGAAAGGTCTTAAAGAGAATGTTGTTTTAGGGGGAATGATACCCGTTGGTACCGGATTCAAAAGAATAATGCACCGTTCACGGTCAACGCAATATAACAAAATTACCTTGAAAAAAAAAAAATTATTCGAAGTAGAAATTCGAAATCTTTTGTTCCATCACAGAAAATTATTTGATTCTTTTCATTTCAAATAATTTTCTGTGATACATTAGAAATATAGGATTGAATGCGCTTTTAGGAAGCATTCAATTCATCCCTTTAAATGCAGTCATTTGATTTGGTAATAAAGTATAATAAATAGAAAAAAATGAATGACCTGATTATATATTAACGGCCAATCGTCTATAAAAGAGAAGGTTCCATCGGAACAATTATTTATTGCTATTTCAGGATACCTGGTCTCGTTTTTTTCACTTTTTTTTTTTAAAAAAAAAACGTGTGGGGATAAATGACAAAAAGATATTGGAACATAACTTTTGAAGAGATGATGGAAGCTGGAGTTCATTTTGGCCATGATACTCGGAAATGGAATCCTCAAATGGCACCTTTTATATCGGCAAAGCGTAAAGGTATTCATATTACAAATCTTACTCGAACTGCTCGTTTTTTATCAGAAGCTTGTGATTTGGTTTTTGATGCAGCAAGCATGGGAAAACAATTCTTAATTGTTGGTACAAAAAAAAAAGCAGCCGATTCAGTAACACGGGCTGCAATAAGAGCTCGATGTCATTATGTTAATAAAAAATGGCTCGGAGGTATGTTAACGAATTGGTATACTACAGAAACGAGACTTCGTAAGTTCAGGGACTTGAGAACGGAGCAAAAGACAGGGAAACTGAACTCTCTTCCAAAAAGAGATGCCGCTATGTTCAAGAGACAATTATCTCATTTGGAAACATATCTGGGTGGCATAAAATATATGACGGGGTTACCCGATATTGTAATAATCGTTGATCAGCAAGAAGAATATACGGCTCTTCGAGAATGTATCACTTTGGGAATTCCAACGATTTGTTTAATAGATACAAATTGTGACCCAGATCTAGCAGATATTTCGATTCCAGCTAATGATGATGCTATAGCTTCAATCCGATTAATTCTTAACAAATTAGTTTTTGCAATTTGTGAGGGTCGTTCTAGCTATATACGAAATTTTTGATTAATAATAAGATAAATAAATTTTTAGATTTGGTTGGGCGGTCATAGATTTATGGAATCGGTTATTATAGCATTACAAAATTGTGCAAAAATAAATATTTTGTGATTAGTAGGTATTCAAAATAGAAAAGGAAATGAAAGTCAAATAAGGAAATGGTTGAATCAAAATAATTCCCTTTCAAGTTATATATATATTTTTTTTAGAGGGCAGGGCAATATGAATGTTCTATTATGTTACATCAACACATTAAACAGATTCTATGATATATCTGCTGTCGAAGTAGGTCAACATTTCTATTGGCAAATAGGGGATTTTCAAGTGCATGCTCAAGTACTTATTACCTCTTGGGTTGTAATTGCTATCTTATTAATTTCAACCATTCTAGTTGTTAGAAATCCGCAAACTATTCCAACGTCCGGTCAGAATTTCTTTGAATATGTCCTTGAATTCATCCGAGACGTGAGCAAAACTCAGATTGGAGAAGAATATGGTCCGTGGGTTCCGTTTATTGGAACTTTGTTTCTATTTATTTTTGTTTCGAATTGGTCAGGGGCTCTTTTGCCTTGGAAAATTATAAAGTTACCTCATGGAGAATTAGCTGCACCCACAAATGATATAAATACTACTGTTGCATTAGCTTTACTTACGTCAGTAGCCTATTTCTATGCGGGTATTTCAAAAAAAGGATTGGCTTATTTTGGTAAATACATCCAACCAACTCCAATCCTTTTACCGATTAACATCTTAGAAGATTTCACAAAACCCTTATCACTTAGTTTTCGACTTTTCGGAAATATATTAGCTGATGAATTAGTAGTTGTTGTTCTTGTTTCGTTAGTACCTTTAGTAGTTCCTATACCTGTTATGTTTCTGGGATTATTTACAAGCGGTATTCAAGCTCTTATTTTTGCTACCTTAGCTGCGGCTTATATAGGTGAATCCATGGAAGGCCATCATTGATTAGTTATCAAAATAGTCTTTTTTTGACCAATTTGTATTTTACTCCAATGAATATTATTTTTATTTATTATTTTGTTCATTTAATTAGAACTATAAATAGAACTATAAACATATTTAATTAAAATTCTTATTAGATGTCAGATTAGTATATTTAATATATTTAATTATTAGTATATTAATTATTAGTATATTATATTTAATTAATATTAGAAATATTAGATTGGGAACTATAATTTCGGATGATATCTACGTTGTTTATGACATGTGATTCAAAAAAAAAAAGATGTTATATCGAACTAGAAAATATTTCCGTTTCATTCACATTTAATAATTGACCAAAGTTTATTTGATTTTCCTAAATAAAATTAAATTCGAATATTTCCATAGTAATAATTTGGTCTTTCGAATTGATTTAGATTAATTCGATCCATGTGGGATAATAATGAATAAAAGAAAGGACAAAAAATAGGGTGAGGGGGTCGAACTAAGTGTATATATATAATCTAATCATTATAAGACAACTCTTAGTTTTTTAGGGGTTTCCAAGAATGATTCTCGAATCCTATTGAATCTAAGGTATAACTAATTGGTTTACGATATCGAACAAACACATGTATATGTCATAGTAGATATTCATTAGTTATATATGACTATCTAAATTTGTCCTGCTACTACTCTAAATTTAGGTATTGAATAATTCAAAAATGGAAATAAAGAAAAAGAAAGAACGAAGAATTAAAAGAATGGTTCAAAATTTAAGATAAGAACAAAAATTAAGATAAGAACAAAAATTGTATGTATTCACAAAAAACTACATGGATAGAAACGAAAAAAAAAAATGAATATCGAAGTTATTTGGATAATTCAATAAAAATTATTCATGAATTAAACTTCGACTAGATAAATGAAGAATGAAATAATTAAGTCATAATTTCTTGGTTGATTATATTATTAACTATTTCTTTTCTTTATTTTATTTGGAATAGGAGAAACTTATCATGGATCCACTGATTTCTGCTGCTTCTGTTATCGCTGCTGGGTTGGCCGTCGGGCTTGCTTCTATTGGACCTGGAGTTGGTCAAGGTACAGCTGCAGGGCAAGCTGTAGAAGGGATTGCGCGACAACCGGAAGCAGAGGACAAAATAAGGGGTACTTTATTACTTAGTCTGGCTTTTATGGAAGCTTTAACTATTTATGGGCTGGTTGTAGCATTAGCACTTTTATTTGCCAATCCTTTTGTTTAATCTTTTAAAAAAATAGAAAAAGAAAAATACATATTGTTTTTTTCGTGGACTTTCATTGCTGCTATTGCTTTTTTATATATATATATTGCTTTTTTTTTTTATATATATATTCTTTCTATATATATATATTCCGATTTAACTCCTACAATTTATTCTTCATTCGGATTAACATACTGATTCGCCTTCTTCCGTCCCTTTATTTAGTCCAATGAGCGCCCCCTTTATTTAATTTAGAATTGAAAACAACTAGATATTTTGCAATTGACATAAGAACTAGTATCTACTTCTAAGAGGTATCGTTCTTATAGGGAATCTTTCAATTGACTAACCAATTCAAATAGAGAATATAGAATCTATTTATTAATAAATAGATTCTATATTCTCTAATAGATAGAATAAAATTCTTATTATATTCATATTCTTACTAGTAATTCATATTAATTATTAGTAAGAAATGAAAATATTATAGAATAAACTTTAATTTATTATAAAAAAACGAATAAAAAAATAAAAAAACTGGGAATCGTAGAAACAAAATTAGTCTATCCATAAGAGGAGATGCGATCATATGAAAAATATAACCGATTCTTTTCTTTGCTTCATTTACTGGCCATCCGCCGGAAGTTTCGGGTTTGATACCGATATTTTAGCAACAAATCTAATAAATCTAAGTGTAGTGCTAGGTGTATTAATTTTTTTTGGAAAGGGAGTGTGTGCGAGTTGTTTATTTCAAAGAATAGATTGGATCCAACCAACTGCACTTTTTTCATTATAACTAGAAAAACGTGCATGATCCGGCGAATGACTTCTTACTAAATAAATTACTAAATAAACAAAAAAATAGTTAAGAACCATAGCATTTCGCGATTCATTGGTAAATCTACTTTGATTCTCTATCAACCAAGAATTTTGGAGCATTACCATGGTTAAAGCTAACCAGTTTGAAGTTTAGACGCAATGTAGTATTCTTTCTACCACTATGTTAATACGGAAATTGGAATTTTTTCGATATAGAACACTCATGTCGATAAAATGACTTGAATTCTCTTTACGATGAAAAATAGGAAAAACAGGTGTTTTGTTTAACGCCTCCTTTTATACAATGCGGAATTGATGACCTACGTATAAATTAATCAGAATTCTTTGGATTTGAATAAAAAAAACAACTTTGCTGACAATTATTTGTTTGGTCAGAAGAGTCCTCCAAATATTTTAATCTTGTATTGGTAATCATTTTCAAGATGTTTAGAAATAGAGAAAAGAGGATAGGCTCATTCGATAATAAAGATAGGGAAATTTCCTATACGGAATTGAGTGTGAGAGCCAAATGAATTGAAAGATTCATGTTTGGTTCGGGAAGAGATCATAGACATTTTTAAATAAATGCAAAGAGAATCTACTTTCATTAAGTGATTTATTAGATAATCGAAAACAGAGAATCTTGAGAACTATTCAAAATTCAGAAGAACTACGGGAAGCAGCCGTTGAACAGCTGGAGAAAGCCCGGGCCCGCTTAAGGAAAGTAGAAACGGAAGCGGATCGGTTTCGAGTGAATGGTTATTCCGAGATAGAACGAGAAAAATTGAATTTAATTAATTCAATTTATACAACTTTGGAACAATTCGAAAATTACAAAAATGAAACGATTCATTTTGAACAACAAAGGGCGATTAATCAAGTGCAACAGAGGGTTTTACAACAAGCATTACAAGGAGCTCTGGGAACTCTGAATAGTTGCTTAAACAACGAGTTACATTTACGTACGATCGGTGCTAATATTGATATGTT